AAAAGAATTAGCATTGCATTACATAACAAGAATTTTATTTCGTTCCTATTCTCCTTTCTCAGAAAAATCCAAAGTAAAAGATTTCTTCGTTCTTGATAGTTATTTACTTAATCGGTGGATAGGAACATACTCTGGATCGAAATCGCGGGGAGTACTTCTTAATCATTTCTACCAACTTTTAGCCCCAATTTGAATTACTTTATCTATAAAAAATATCCTATATGGATAATTTACAGAGTCTCCATTACTAATCCTTTGTGTATCTTGGTCTTCCTAACCATCCACTTATTATTTATTTTTTGGAATCTCGCATTAGTAGGGTAATACATCTATGGTAAGAGTATAGTAAAAACCCCATATGGTTGATCTTTTGAACCCGCTTCAAGCCATGATGACTAACCAACCAATCTTGGGGTAAACAGTCTCGACTGCTTATGTTTACTTTCACTTAATTCTTGTACATAGGAAATGAGATTGAAGTCCTTTAACAGCAAATTTTAAAGCCGTTTTATTTCACTCATATAACTATCTGGTTTAATTCATCAACCCAACGATGAATAAAAAAATGGATATTCAAATCATTTAACTTTCTGAAAAGAAATAGGGAAAATTTTATGTCTTACCGAATCACACGTAGAGATATTGATAATACACATAGAGTTAATGGTATTTCATAACTAATTGATTGAGCAGCAGCCCTTAATCCACCTAAAAAGGAATATTTATTGTTGGATCCATATCCCGACATAAGAAGTCCAACGGGAGCAAGGCTTGAAACGGCGATCCATAAAAAAACACCAATACTAAGATCGGCTAGAATAAAGCGATAGCTAAAAGGAATTACTGAATAACTTAGTAAAATAGATATGACTGCTATGGATGGCCCGATACTGAATAAGCGAGTATCTCCTCTAGATGGAAGAAGATTCTCTTTGAAAAGTAGTTTTGTACCATCTGCTAAAGCTTGAAGAATTCCCAAAGGCCCCGCGTATTCGGGGCCAATACGTTGTTGTATCCCTGCAGATATTTCTCTTTCTAACCAAACAATTACTAGTACACCTAGTGTAATTCCTAATACAAGAATGAAAATAGGGACAAGCATCCATATGATCTCGTAGGCTTCTTTTAAGGATTCCAATCTGAAAAAAGAATTGATGGCTTGTATTTCTGGTGTATCAATTATCATTTCAACGATCAACTTCTCCCATAATGATATCTATGCTACCTAGTATCGTCATAATATCGGCCAATTTCATTCTTTTAACTAGCTGCGGAAGAATTTGCAAGTTGATAAAACCCGGCGGTCGGATTTTCCATCTCCAAGGAAAAACACTGCGATCTCCTATCAGAAAAATTCCCAATTCACCTTTTGGTGCTTCGACTCTTACATAAAGTTCTTGTTTGGATAATTCAAAAGTCGGAGAAGGTTTTTTACTAATAAATCGATATTCAAAATCATTCCATTCGGGGTCTTTTATTCTATCAAAGCGTCGGCCTTCTAAATTTTCAAAGGGCCCCCCGGGAATTCCTTCCAGAGCCTGTTGGATAATTTTGATGGATTCTGTCATTTCACTGATTCGTACTAAATAACGGGCTAATGAATCCCCTTCTTTTTGCCATCGAATCTCCCAATCAAATTCGTCGTAACACTCATAACGATCAACTTTACGAAGATCCCATTGTATTCCGGAAGCTCGTAGCATTGGCCCTGATAAACCCCAATTTAGTGCTTCTTCTCCGCCAATAATGCCTACGCCCTCAACTCGTTTTAAAAAAATAGGATTCCGCGTAATAAGCTTTTGATATTCAGCAACCCCGCTTAAAAAAGAATCACAAAAATCCAAACATTTATCTATCCAGCCATGAGGTAGATCGGCAGCGACTCCTCCGATACGAAAATAATTATGCATCATGCGCATACCGGTAGCAGCTTCAAATAGGTCATATATTAATTCGCGTTCTCGAAAAATATAGAAGAAAGGGGTCTGTGCCCCAATATCTGCCATAAAAGGGCCAAGCCATAACAAATGGGAAGCGATACGACTCAACTCCAACATAATCGCTCTGATATAGCTAGCCCTTTTAGGTACTTGAATATTGCCCAGCTGTTCGGGTCCATTTACGGTTATTGCTTCTGTGAACATAGTAGCTAAATAATCCCAACGTGTCACATAAGGCAAATATTGTATAATTGTTCGATTTTCCGCAATTTTCTCCATCCCTCTATGTAAATAACCCAATATTGGTTCACAGTCAATAACATCTTCACCATCGAGAGTAACGATCAGTCGAAGAACACCATGCATTGATGGGTGGTGAGGGCCCATATTGACTATCATGAGGTCTTTTCTTGTAGTTGGTGCAATCATAAGTTTTTCCCGAGTCATTCTTCCATGCATTGCTGAAAGTAAAAAGAAGTTCATAAAAATGAAAACGACTAAGCGCAAACGGTATCGCGCTTCAAATTAACGAGTTTTTATCTCTCGAATATCCAACTTACCGATTAATTCTTTATAACGCCCTCTATTTCTTTTTGACAAATAGGCCAGCAGTCGTTGACGTTTTCCCAAAATTTTTCGCAAACCTCTCTGAGATGAAAAGTCTTTTTTGTGCAATTCTAAATGTGAAGTAAGTTTCCTTATCTTAGTGGTGAAACTGAATACTTGAAATTCAACAGACCCCTTGTTTTCTTCATTTTCTTTTTGAGAAATAACTGAAATGAATGAATTTTTTACCATAAAAAAATTCCCCCCTCTTTTTTACAGATATAGATTTTACCGATCAGTAATAATAATGCTATTAATTTGAATATAATTTGAATATAATAATCGAACCCAAATTTCTTTATGAAATCCTAATTTTCTGAATTCAAATCAATCAATCCAATTTGAAATTGGATTTAGATGGGAATAGAAAAAGATTGGTACATTTTTTCATCGAAGAATTTAGACCTAAAACGAAGAAGATTTTGTTGATTCATTTCAGGATCTAATTGAGAAATTATTCATTTCTGGATACTAGAATGAAATGTGAGAGAAGATATGTGATCTGTATATTTGTTTGTTTTCCTATATCCTATAATAGGATAGGGTATATAATTATAGGGTATAGGATATATATAAACAGTGTATTGTCCTTAACATTTTCAATAAATTTTCAATCGGGGGTAGAGATATGTCCTTAACATATTGAAACGACTGCCATTATTGGTATCAAACCAATAACGATTCATACAAGCTAAGTCTTCTAATCGATAATTAGGCCAAAGAAAGAGCTTGACTTTCATTAATTGATTTTTCTCTCTATCAAGATGGTTATTGTTATATAAAACTTGGCTGCGGTTTTTTACGTTCGTTTCGTTCGAAAATACCGGATTTCTGTCTATATAATTTCTATTCTTTGAATTGAAACAAATTAGAATTCTTAATTTTCTACGACGCCTAAACGATAAAATATTTTCAGGAACAAGTAAATCAAAACGATTTTTGTCTCTATTTCCAGCTATTCTCTGACGTGGTGAAATAGTTTCACCAAAATTATGTTTTGAAACATATCTTTGCTCTTGGTATTTTTTATTCGTTTGATGGTTACTCTTATGAACCAACGAAATACCTATGGTTTGATACAGAATCAATTGCCCATCTTTTTGTCTAGGCCGACGAATGGGTTCTAAAAAAAATGTTCCACCCCGTACGAATTCTGAAATATGGAAATCTCTCTGATTCGGTATTATATCCAAACTCAGTGTTTTCTTTTGAGTCGAGGATATAATAATTTGTCTTGGATCTATCAGTTTAATCAAGAGAGCATATACCTTGAAATTATTGATCATTCTTTCATTCACAGTCTTAGCCCATCCAAGTTGAAAAAGCAAATAATGTTCCAGGAAGAAATCTAGTTCTTCCGTGGTCTTTGCGCATTTTTCCCACTCTGGTGACAATATTTCGTCGTGGTCATGATGTGAGATAGCGGATCTCCAATCTATTCCGCTTGTGGGTTCTTTTTCTTCTTGATTTGGATGCTTTTTATTCAATGCTATCAAAAAACTTCCTTTTTCCTTTTCTTCCTTTTCATTCATTTTTTGATCATTTAAATTGAAAAGAAGTAATTTGCTTGGTATAAACCAAGGTTTCATTTTATATGTCTTATAAAGTAACACAAATTCTGGGAAGAACCAACAAAGGTCCAGATTCGATATGCAAAGGTCCAGATTCGATATGGAATGCTTTGGCATTTTTTTTTCATTCATTCCCATCCAATCAAAAAACTCTTTGTAGGAATTTGGTGGATTGATTGGATTGATTTCGGGAATCATCATCATAAGATAAAAAAGACCCAAAATCTCTTTTTTTTGCTGAAGATAAGAATTGACAATTTTCCAATCCAAATATTTTCGCTCCGTCGGGTTTCCCATATTATAAGAAATCTCTTGGTTCTTATGAAGGGGAGATCTATAACAAAAACTTTGCGTCTTATTTTCATAATCATAATTAAGAAATTTATATGATAAAAAATCATATCTATAGTTTTTTAGAAAATTATTGTCTTGATTCAATAATGAATATACTTGAAATTTTTTTTTGGAATCAATTAATTGGTCTTTTTCATATGAATGCGATTTGCTTAAATTTTCTTTTTGAGCTATACGACGCCGATGAATTGTATTTCGCCATTTTTCTGGTATTAATCTAGACCATCTGGTCTGAGATAAATGGTATTGATAATTCCCTCTTAACCAGTTTTTCCATTGATTGATTTCATAATTCGAAAGTTTCTTATCTGCTAATTTCGAATGAATCATTCCTTTTAACCAGTTTTTCCATCGATTCATTTCATAATTCGAAAGTTTCTTATCTGCTAATTTCGAATGAACCATTCCTTGTGTTTCAAAAAAATCCTTTATTTTAGGCTTAAGAAAGGGGTGGATTCCTCGATATTGCTGAACAACAGATCTTAACGAGTTACTAACTTGAATTTGTGATAATTTGTAAAATACATATGCTTGTGACACGTATGATAAGTCATGAAAAAAATGTGAATTTGCTTTAATATTACTAATATGATCAAGCGAGTTTTTTATAGTCAAAATAAACGCAATTGGAGTTTTCTTTTTTTTATTAATTCTTTCTTCAATTTTTTTTGTTATTTTTTTTGTTAATTCAAAAAAAATCAGAACCATTTCGTATTTTTTATATATTCTACTTTCTTTATATATTCTACTTTCTTTATCTTTATTAAATTTAAAAATTTGTTTTTGAATCCAATATTCAACAAAAAATGGCAAATTTTTAACAAAAAATGCCAAATTTAGGATTAATCGAGTACTTATTCTTTTTAATATTTTCCATTTTTTGTTGAATATTTTTGCATTATAACTTGTTTTGTTAAGACTAAGATTATTTATTCTTGAAGTGACTTTTTCTTTCTCTTTTTTGATTCTTTCTATTTTTTTTTTTATTTTATTTGTTCTATCGGTCAGATCCTTGATTTTTTTTTCTGTCAATGAAGAATTTGGCCAACTCGGAGATGCAATTTGACTAAATGATTCGTGAATTATCTGATTACTTATTATGGAATCTTTTTCTTCTTTAATTTTGCTCGATTCATATACTTCTACTTCTCTTAATCTAACTAAGAGAATTGGATTTACTTTTGAAAGTGTTTTTATTATTCTTTTTATAAAAAAAACACTTTTGAGAACCCATTTGTTTGTTTCTTTTGAAACTTTTCGAGGTAATTTTGTTTTTCCTTTGAAAACTGTTAGAACTTGAAAATACTTCTTTTTACGTTTTCTAATTTTTTTTTTTAATTCTTTTAAAATGGGTTTAAAAAAGGAAGGTCGTTTTCGGGGCTCACCAAAAGGAACTTCAGTTTCCCGTCCCCAAACTGTTAAAAAACAAGAATCACCTTCTTTAATTTCATCTTCTTTTTGATTTTTGATTAGATTTGATTTGTGCCAAGGTTTCAGACAGAAAGGAAATACTATTTTGATCTGAAGACCCTCTTGCCACCAATTTATTGGAAATTCTGTTTCGGATAATGGAGTGCCGTTATAGGTACATTTAAGATGGGTCTCTCTATTCCATTCCCGGAAATCCTCAGACCATTCAGGACGTTCCAATAGGAGTATACGTCCAATATTTTTAGCAATTATGAATGAAGGGAAGAGAATATATTTTCTAAAAATAGAGTGAGCTAGTAATATGCAACTTCTTATGATTTGCCCATGTTGAACTTCAAACCAGGCCTCTGCTATTTCTAGTCGCTCTAGTTCCCGGCTTTTGTTCTTTTCTTCTTTTTTTTCTTTTGTATACTTTACAAATTTGAATGCTTCCTCTTTAACAACTTTGAATGCTTCCTCTTTACTCAACAAATTTGTAGAAATTTGTTTAATCAATCCAAAAATGAGTCTAATCAATCCGGAGGTATCAAAAGAAAAAAGACTCAAAAATTTTATTCTTTCCAAAAAAAGGGGGGAATGCGCGTTTGTTTGAAACACTCCAAAAATAACTATTTTACGCCTTTGAGCTCGCATAGAACCTTTAATTATCTCGTGGCGAAAGTCCGATTGTTCTGAATAACGTATCAAAGAAAATTCGTCTATTTCATTAGTCTCGATATCCATACCAGCCTTCATAGGAGTATTCCGACTGTTAGCACTCACAATTACTTCCTCTGTGCCTTTTCTTGAACGAATTTCATGATCCTCTGGTAGCTCTTGGTCATATTCTTCGGAGTATTGTTCTAACTCGGTGATTAATTTGTATGACCATCGAGGGATTTTTTTACCAAATTCTTTTATTCTAATCGCCTTTCTGTCAATTTTTTGACCATTAACATCAGTTGATAATGGTTTTTTAGCAAATCTATTTATTTTTTGTTCAAATTCTTGGCAATCAGCATCTGTAAGATGTATATCATGAATCCGATTTATCCCAAATTGATTTATGAAATTTTCTCTCTTGGAGATTGTTTTCCGATATGATCCGTTCAGGAAAGGATCATACCTTTTGGATAAGTATTCTTTTGTAGAATCGTCATTACACAACCGAGTCCTTGTTTCGAGTATAGTAAAAACATCTTCAGCTTTAATTTTGTCTAGAGCTTTAATTCTATTTATAAACTCGTTGTTAAAACTTTTTCCTTGTTGTTTGTTGTTATAAACCCAGCGGGGGTAGAGTTCATTAAATGAAAATTTTTCGAGTATAGCCGGGGATATCTTTCTTTTTATCATTTCCAAAAAAATAGATAAACTAGCAGGATATGTAAAAGAAATTTTTTCTTTTCCATCACTTTGACATATGTCAAAAAAATATTGTGACATTTCATTTTTGACAGGACTGAGAGATTTCTTCGTTTCTATGTAGCGAAATGGTCGATTCCATCGCTTTGAATCGAAAAGAAGAGTTACAAGAGGTTTATCAAAAAACGGGAGGTCGTCTCTTTTTTGAGTTTTTTCCTCAATTTTGTTCGGATCCGCCTTTTCTTCTTCCATAAAAA